AATGATGAGCCTGATTAAAGGACTATCGTGATAGGATAAAACATGTAGCACAAACTACCTTCATTACATCCGACAGAATTAAACTGTCACCACCAAGCATCAAAAGCCACCGTGCACCATACACCAAGATGTATAGAAAATAAAAACTCAACTTAGAAAAGTAAGCTAAGCCAAAGCTAATGGGTTCATACCCCATAAATAGAGTTACACACTCTCTTCTCTAATGCCCAGTAACTCAACCAAAATCCTATTACTAATCACCTTAGTAAGAGGTATGTTAGTGTCTGTATCGTCCAACTCATGAATTGGCGCATGAATAGGTCTGGAAGTAAATTTAATATCATTTATTCCACTGATATCTAACATCAAAAACATATACAACACAGAAGCATCACTAAAATACTTTATCGTTCAAGTATTAGCTTCAGCAACTCTGCTATTCATAGTAGTAATAAAAACAGTAACGGAAGATCTGTTCACATTCACGAACGTAGGAACCCCATACACGCCAATAATTGTCTGCACACCTCTACTCTTAAAAAGAGGAGCAGCGCCATTTCACTGGTGGTTCCCAGGAGTCATAGAAGGACTAAGATGAGAAAATTGCGGCCTACTAATAACCATCCAAAAGGCCGCACCCATGATATTAATATCATACCTGATTGAAATCAACCCCTTTATGTTAATAATTATCCTAGCATCAACAATCGTGGGAGCAATTGGAGGCCTCAACCAAACATCAATACGAAAAATCCTAACGTACTCATCTATCAACCACACCGGTTGAATACTAATAGCAATAATTACAGGAGACAACATATGAACAATATACTTCGTAATTTACTCCACACTGGTTCTAACAGTGCTATCAGTTATTAAGCTATCCAGAGTATCATTCATCAACCAAACCATAATAACAAACAAGGAAGCCAAATTAATGAAATTCATAATATTTACATCACTACTCTCCCTAGGGGGGCTCCCTCCATTCCTAGGATTTTTACCAAAATGATTTATCATTCAAGCAATAACTATAAACAAACTAATACCCATAGCAACTATGATAGTAATCATATCACTAATCACACTATATTACTACCTAAAAATCTCCTATTCAAGATTTATAATCCTAAACACAGAACCAAAATGAAATAGCCAGTCACACAAAAACAGGACAACCAAAAACGTAAGAGCGATAATCCTATCATCAATCTCACTAACAGGAGCAGTGCTATGCACAATCATCATTGGAACAAACTAAAAATAAAGGCCTTAAGTTAAACTAAACTAATAACCTTCAAAGCTATAAATAAGGGGCTCACCTTTAGGCCTTGGTAAGCCTTATACCTACCCCTACAGAATTGCATTCTGTCATCACTAAATGAATACAAGGCTAAAGCCACAATAGTGGAAGAGCAACGTCAACGCCCCTAAATAGATTTACAGCCTATCGCCTACTAATTTGTCTCAGCCATCCCACTAATTTTTAACCGATGATTCTTCTCAACTAACCACAAGGATATTGGAACATTATACTTCGTATTTGGTGCATGATCAGGTATAGTAGGAACATCCCTTAGAATACTTATCCGAACAGAGTTAGGGCAACCAGGATCTTTAATTGGAGACGACCAAATTTACAACGTCATTGTTACAGCCCACGCATTTGTTATAATCTTCTTCATAGTCATGCCTATCCTAATTGGAGGATTCGGAAACTGACTAGTACCCCTAATGCTTGGGGCACCAGATATGGCATTCCCACGAATAAACAACATGAGATTCTGACTACTCCCACCATCACTAACACTCCTACTTGCAAGTAGAGCAGTAGAAAGTGGAGCGGGGACAGGATGAACAGTATATCCCCCTCTAGCAAGAGGAATTGCACACGCCGGAGCATCTGTAGACTTAGCCATCTTTTCCCTACACTTAGCAGGTGTATCATCAATCCTAGGAGCAGTAAACTTCATTTCAACGACAATCAACATAAAACCAAAGAGTATAAAACCTGAACGAATTCCACTATTTGTATGATCAGTTGCCATCACAGCATTACTGCTGTTACTATCACTACCAGTATTAGCAGGAGCAATCACTATACTACTAACCGACCGTAACCTAAATACATCATTCTTCGACCCTGCAGGAGGAGGAGACCCAATCCTATATCAACACTTATTTTGATTCTTCGGACACCCTGAAGTCTACATTCTAATCCTACCAGGATTTGGTATAATCTCCCACATCATCTGCCATGAAAGAGGAAAGAAGGAAGCATTTGGAAACTTAGGAATAATCTTTGCCATACTAGCAATCGGATTACTGGGATTCGTAGTATGAGCACACCACATATTCACAGTAGGAATAGATGTTGATACACGAGCATACTTCACATCAGCAACAATAATTATTGCAGTACCAACAGGAATCAAAATCTTTAGATGATTAGCAACAATATACGGATCACAATTAACATATAGAGCTACATGCCTATGGGCCATAGGATTTGTATTCCTATTCACAATAGGAGGACTAACAGGAGTAGTACTTGCAAACTCATCAATTGACATCATCCTACACGACACCTACTATGTAGTTGCCCACTTCCACTACGTACTATCAATAGGAGCAGTATTCGCAATTATAGCAGGGTTCATTCAATGATTCCCCCTATTTACTGGACTTACAATAAATCCTAAGTGACTAAAGGCACAATTCGCCGTTATATTTACAGGAGTAAACATAACATTCTTCCCACAACATTTTCTAGGACTAGCTGGCATACCACGACGATATTCAGATTACCCAGATGCCTACACAACTTGAAATATCATTTCATCAATAGGATCAACAATTTCATTCGTAAGAGTAATAATATTCCTATTCATCATCTGAGAAAGAATCTCATCAAACCGACAAATTTTATTCCCAACACAAACAAGAAACTCAATTGAATGATTACAAAACTTCCCACCGGCAGAACACAGATACTCAGAACTACCAACCATCTCACTAACCAATAACTAATTAAACCAAAATCTAATGTGGCAGACAAGTGCATTGGATTTAAGCTCCAAATATAAAGTCCAAGACTTTCATTAGAACTAAAACAATGACAACATGATTAAACATAAGACTACAAGATGGAGCATCCCCCATTATAGAACAATTAGTCTTCTTCCACGACCATGTTCTAATAATTATACTAATAATCACCACAACCGTATCATACATAATGGTCACCTTAATCCGAAATAAACAAACCAGACGATTCATACTAGAAGGACAAATGATTGAAACCACATGAACCATTGCACCAGCAATCATCCTTGTATTTATCGCCATACCATCACTACGACTCCTATACCTAATAGATGAAGTTCACAACCCAACACTAACACTAAAAGCTGTCGGACACCAATGATACTGAAGATATGAATATTCAGACTTTACAAAATTAGAATTCGACTCATACATAATCCCCCAAGAAGAACAACAAGAAAGAACATTCCGACTACTAGACACGGACAACCGAATCGTCCTACCAATCAATTCACCAATTCGACTAATCGTTACAGCAGCAGACGTCCTACACTCATGAACAATTCCAAGACTAGGGGTAAAAACAGACGCCACACCAGGACGACTAAATCAAACAAGATTCTCAATCAGTCGTCCTGGTATCCTATATGGACAATGCTCAGAGATTTGCGGAGCAAACCACAGATTCATACCCATCACAATTGAAAGAGTACCAGCAAAATACTTTATTAACTGAGTTTCAAAACTAAGAGAGTCATCAGATGACTGAAAGCAAGTAATGGTCTCTTAAACCACCTCATGATAACCTAGCAACTATCTCTGATGAAAGGATTAGTTAATTATATAACATCAGAATGTCAAACTGAAATAATCAATAATGATATCCTTTTATACCTCAAATAATACCAATAGAATGAATAACACTGTACATCACATTCTTAACAACATTCCTAATATTCAACATCATAAACTACTTTACACAATCCCCAAACACAACAACTAAAAGCACCAGAACCATCAACGTAAACAAAATAAACTGAAAATGATAAGAAATCTATTCTCAATCTTTGATCCAACTACAGAAATCAATAGACTTCCACTAAACTGAACAAGAACAACCTTAGGACTACTACTAATCCCAACAAGAATTTGACTGATCCCATCACGAAACAACATAATAATCAGATTATTAATAAATAAACTTCACAAAGAAATAAAAACAATCCTAAGAAGAGGGGAACAAAACAAAGGAAACTCATTCATCTTTACCTCACTATTCCTAATAATCCTAATAAATAATTTCCTAGGACTATTCCCATATGTATTCACTAGAACAAGCCACCTAACTCTCACACTCACACTAGCACTACCTTTATGGGTAAGATTTATACTATTTGGATGAATTAAAAATACAAACCATATATTCGAACACCTAGTGCCACAGGGAACACCAACAATATTAATACCATTCATGGTTATTATTGAAACCATCAGAAACCTAATTCGACCAGGAACCCTAGCCGTACGATTAACAGCAAACATAATTGCTGGACATTTACTACTTACCCTACTGGGAAATAATGGACCTGCAATAAGTCACACTCTACTAACTATCCTAATCACAGCACAAATCCTATTATTAATCCTAGAAGCAGCGGTAGCCATTATCCAATCATATGTATTCGCAATTCTAAGAACACTATATTCTAGAGAAGTAAATTAATGTCAAATCACGAAAATCACCCATTCCATATAGTAAACAAAAGACCTTGACCACTCACCGGAGCAATTGGAGCGATAGTCACATTAATAGGACTAATCAAATGATTCCACCAATACGACAACAGCCTACTAGGAGTAGGAACCGTAATCACTGTACTAACCATAATTCAATGATGACGAGATATTACCCGAGAAGGAACATATCAAGGACTCCACACAAAAATAGTAACAAGGGGATTACGATGAGGAATAATTTTATTCATCATCTCAGAAGTATTATTCTTCGCATCATTCTTCTGAGCATTCTTCCACAGCAGCCTATCACCAACAATTGAATTAGGATCAACATGACCACCCACAGGAATTCAACCATTCAACCCACTACAAGTTCCACTACTAAATACCGCAATCCTACTCGCTTCAGGCGTAACCGTAACATGAGCACATCACAGACTATTAGAAAATAACTTCAGACAGGCAACACAAGGACTATTCTTCACAGTCCTACTAGGAATCTACTTTACTGCACTACAAGCCTATGAATATATTGAAGCCCCATTCACAATTGCAGACTCCGCCTACGGATCAACCTTCTTTATAGCAACAGGATTCCATGGACTACATGTAATCATCGGAACAACATTCTTAACTACATGTCTACTACGACAAGCAGCCCTACACTTCTCATCAAACCACCACTTCGGTTTTGAAGCAGCAGCATGATATTGACACTTCGTAGACGTAGTATGACTATTCCTATACATCTCAATCTACTGATGAGGAAGATAAAACTCTGCTTACCTAATACAAGTAAAAAGTATACTTGACTTCCAATCAAGAAATTTGTGAAAACAAGATAAGTAATAATAATAACCGTAACAGCAACAACAATCACAATAATTCTATCAACAGCAGTAATATACCTAACCACCCTAATCTCAAAAAAAAGTAATGAAGACCGAGAAAAAAGATCACCCTTCGAGTGTGGATTCGACCCCAAAAACTCAGCACGACTACCATTCTCATCACGATTCTTCCTAATTGCAGTAATCTTCATAATCTTCGATGTAGAAATCGCGCTACTACTACCAATACCAATCACCATAACAACATCAAGAATAAAATCATGAGCACTAATTAGATTCATATTCCTACTAATCTTAATTATTGGACTATACCACGAATGAAATCAGGGATCACTAGAATGAAGAAAATAACTCAAGAAAGGGACTATAGTTAACAATAACATTTGAGTTGCATTCAAAAAGTGCTGCAAGCAGCTAGCCTCAAAATAAAGTGAGAAGCAACATTTTGCAATCAGTTTCGACCTGATCATAGATAGCAATTAACCTATCCTCACTATCCAACTTAACTGAAACCAAAACAGAGGTATATTATTGTTAATAATATAAATGAATCAAAGAATTCCAGTTAAAGAAGTGAAAGAAAAAGTGAATGCTGCTAACTTATCACTATAGCGGTTAAAATCCGTTTACACTTCTATTTATATAGTTTAAGAAAACATTACATTTTCACTGTAAAGATAAAGTCCAACTTTTATAAATAATAACCGCAACCACTTAAAGGTTATAAAACCTCATCGACATCTTCAGCGTCGCGCTCTAAACAATTAAGCTATTCAAGTAAAAAGATAATAAAAACAACAAAATAACAACTCACATAACAAAAAAGACCAGAAACACCCTCAAACTACTATACTGAACCCATTGATTAACCCTACCAAGATTAAAAAGAACCCAGTACAAACCCTGACCACCAAAATATTCTATCCAACCAGAATCAAAAACCCTCATTGAATCATAACCAAATCCCAAAGGGCCGAAAGAAACACCATAAGTAGAAAAAAATGGTATAAACCACATAGAACCAGAAAATGAAGAAACACCGTAATAATAAATAGAAAACAAATAATCACCAAAACTAAAACTAGAAACTTCATATCCCAGCCAACCTCCCAACAACACCACAAAAAAAGTAAGAAACCTCAAATAATAAGGTAAACAAACAACAGAAGGAGTAGGACAAATCAATCACATTAATGAACTACCACCAAGAACAGACATAATCAATAAACCAATTATACCCACAACCATATTATAATTAGTTTCAACCATAGAACAAAAAGAGACAAAATTAAAATCACCACACAAAACAAAATAAAATAAACGAAAAGAATAACAAACTGTCAAACCCGTAGAAACAAACAATAAAATAAACCCAAAAACATTTACATATCTCATAGAGAACATCTCCAAAATAAAATCCTTAGAATAAAAACCAGCCAAGAAAGGTATCCCACACAAAGCAAAATTAGAAACCATTAAACAAGAAGAAGTGAAAGGTATATAAATAGACATACCCCCCATAAAACGAATATCTTGAGAATCCCCCATAGAATGAATTACACCCCCAGCACACATAAACAACAAAGCCTTAAATAAAGCATGAGTCAATAAATGAAAGAAGGCCAACCCAGAAAGACCAATAGAAATAGTCATAATTATAAGACCCAACTGTCTTAAAGTAGACAAAGCAATAATCCTTTTCAAGTCATACTCAAAATTAGCTCCGAGACCCGCCATAAATATAGTCAACCCAGAAATCAACAACAAAATAACATTCAACAGATAACCAAAAGAAGGACTAAAACGAATCAACAAGTAAACACCAGCAGTAACCAACGTAGAAGAATGAACCAAAGCAGACACAGGAGTAGGAGCAGCCATAGCCGCAGGCAACCAAGAAGAAAAAGGAATTTGAGCTCTCCTAGTCATAGCCGCCAAAACAACAAGAAAAGAAATTAACTCCATCTCAACAGAACCATACAAAAAATCCAAATAATAAATAAATCTCCAACTACCAAAATTAAGTATTCAAGCAATAACCATCAATAAAGCCACATCACCAATACGATTAGACAAAACTGTCAACATACCAGCACCATAAGACCTCACATTCTGATAATAAATTACCAAAAGATAAGAAACCAAACCTAAACCATCCCAACCCAACAAGATTCTAATAATATTAGGACTAACAATTAAAAACATTATAGAAACTACAAACATTAAAACCAACGAAATAAACCGAAAAATATTCAAATCACCAAACATATAATCATCACTATACAAAATAACAAGAGATGAAATAATGAAAACAAAGCCCATAAACAATAAAGACATCCAGTCAAATAAAAAGGTCATCACAACAGATCTCCCATTCAATCTAACAATCATCCAATCAACAAAATAAACCAAATCAGACAAAACAAAATACACACCCAAAAAACAGCAAAATCAACCCAAGAAAAACAAAAAAACAAATCTAGAAAAACAAATAGAAATAGGTATCACAGTCCAAAGCAACCAATCACATCACCGACACCACAAATCAGCATTTTAAATTAAACTATTTAGACTAAAAATATCATCTTACACCCAAAAAATAGCAAAATCAACCCTCAAAATAACCAAATTTAACGGAAACCAATGCAAAAACAACAACAAAAATTCACGAACATATCCCAACGAACAAGAATAAAGACCAGAAAAGATAGAACCATGCTGACTATAAGAGTACATATAAAGAGTGTAAGCCGCTCTAAAAAAAGACAAAAAAACCAAAATAAACATAATATACCAAGACCACGATACCAAACTACTCAATAAACCAATCTCACCGAGAAGATTAAGAGAAGGGGGAGCAGCCATATTACAAGCACTCAATAAAAATCACCACATAGCCATACTAGGCATAAGGTTCATCAAACCCCTATTAACTAACAATCTACGACTACCAAACCGCTCATAAGAAATATTGGAAAGACAAAAAAGACCAGAAGAGCATAGCCCATGAGCAATCATTAAAGCAAAAGATCTACACACTCCCCAATAATTCATAGTCATAATACCACCAATAACTATACCCATATGAGCCACAGAAGAATAAGCAATCAATGACTTTAAATCAGTCTGCCGTATACAAAATAAACTGACCAACAAACCACCAACTAAACCCAATACCAGCCAAACAATACCAAACCCAAAGCCAAACCTGGACAAAATAGGGAATACACGAAGCAACCCATAACCACCAAGCTTCAACAAAACACCAGCCAAAATCATTGATCCAGAAACAGGAGCCTCAACATGAGCCCTAGGAAGCCACAAATGAACTAAAAATATAGGCATCCTAACCAAAAAGGCCAAAACCATACAAACATAAAATAAACCACCAACAATACCCCCACGAAACAAAAATAAACATAACGAACCTAATGAACTATAAATATACAAAATGCCAACCAACAAAGGAAGAGACGCTAACAAAGTATAGAACAACAAATAAACACCAGCCTGAATACGCTCCGGCTGATACCCCCAACCCAAAATAAGAAACAAAGTAGGAATAAGTCTACTTTCAAAAAAAATATAAAATGAAAGCAAACCAATTCTTCTAAAAGTACAATACAACATAGTAACAAGAAAAACAATAACAAAAAGAAAAAACCCAGGAAAATAGTTCGAACGAAGAACAGACTCTCTAGCCAAAATCATAAGAACACAAATCCACAAACTTAAAAGAACAAGACCATAAGAAATTACATCACAACCAAAAAAATAACCCAAGCCACCCCAACAAAAAAAATAAGGGAAAGAAAAAAAATATAAAAAAGAAATCAAAAACAACAAAGAACAAACCAATCACCAAGAACAAGACACACAAAGAGGGATCAAAAACAACAAAAAACAAAGAAACTTTAACATTGAAGAACTCTATAAGAACGAAAATAATCATTACCATGACTACGAATTATAGATACCAAAACTGACAGACCCAACGACCCTTCACAAACAGAAAAAATCAAAAAGTAAACAACAAAAAATAAACTATAATTAAAGCCACACAAATAAAAGTAAACCGAAAGATACAAAACCAATACAACAAACTCCAATCTCAACAAAGTAACCAACAAGTGTTTACGGCCAGAAGAAAAAGCCCAAATACCACAAAAATAAAGAAAAAAAAGATAAAACCACATTGACATTAAGTTTTAATAATTTAATAAAAATATTGGTCTTGTAAACCAAAAATAAGGAATAAACTTTTAAAACTTCAGAGGAAAGACACAACGCCATTTCATTAATCCCCAAAACTAATATTTTAAATAAAATACCCCCTGATATAACAAAACTAATTATATCAATAAGAATGATAACGAGAATAATATTCACACAAATAAAACACCCACTAGCCATAGGGATAATACTACTCATACAAACCATAATAACATGCCTAATCAGAGGAACCATATACAAAAGATTCTGATTCTCATACATCCTTTTTATAATCATAATTGGAGGGATACTAGTGCTATTTATATACATAACAAGACTAGCATCAAACGAAATATTCTCACCATCCAACAAAATAATCCTAATCGCACTAATAACATCACCAACACTAACATACATTATACCAGACCAAATAAACAACAAAGAGATAAATATACACAACACGACAATAGAGAACGAAATTACATTAACAACAACAATGATATACAACCAAAATACAGGAGCAATAACCATCCTACTAGTAATATATATACTACTCACCCTAATCGTAGTAGTAAACATTATCAACATTTCAAGAGGACCACTACGACACATAAACTAATGAACAAACCCATACGAAATAAACACCCCCTTATCAAAATTGCAAACAACGCCCTAGTAGACCTACCAACACCATCAACAATTAGAGGATGATGAAACTTTGGATCATTACTAGGAATTTGTCTAATAACACAAATCCTAACAGGACTATTCCTAGCCATACATTATTGCCCAGACATCAATACCGCATTTTCCAGAGTAAGACACATTTGTCGAGACGTAAACTATGGATGACTATTACGAACACTACACGCAAACGGAGCATCATTATTCTTCGTATGTATCTACATACACATCGGACGAAACATATACTATGGATCATACAAATTTGTACACACATGATCCGTAGGAGTAGCAATTCTATTCCTAACTATAGCGACAGCCTTTATAGGATATGTACTTCCATGAGGACAAATATCATTCTGAGGAGCAACAGTAATTACAAATCTACTATCAGCAGTACCATACATAGGAAAAGAACTAGTTCAATGAGTATGAGGAGGATTCGCTGTAGACAACGCAACACTAACACGATTTTTCGCACTACACTTCCTAATACCATTTGCAATCGCAGCAATAACCCTAGTCCACCTACTATTCCTACACCAAACAGGATCCAATAACCCACTAGGATTAAATAAAAACACAGATAAAATCCCATTCCACCCATACTTCACAGTAAAAGACATCCTAGGATTTGCAATCATAATCATACTACTATCAATATTAACACTAAAAGAACCATACCTCCTAGGAGACCCAGACAACTTCACACCAGCCAACCCACTAGTTACACCAGTACACATCCAACCAGAATGATATTTCCTATTTGCATACGCAATCCTACGATCAATCCCAAATAAACTAGGAGGAGTCATTGCACTAGTAATATCAATCGCAATCCTATTCATCATACCAACCAATAAATCAAAGTTCCGAGGAACACAATTCTACCCAATAAACCAGGCAATATTCTGAACAATAACAAACACAGTAATCCTACTTACCTGAATCGGAGCACGACCAGTAGAAGACCCATACATCCTAACTGGACAAATCCTAACAGTAGTATACTTCCTATACTATATCATAAATCCAGCAACAACAAGACTATGAGACAAAACAATAAACTAGTTAAATAAGCAATAAGAAAAGCCTAGTGCCTTGAAACCACTATGAGAGAAGTTCAAGCCTTCTATTAACTTTATGCCTAAATTAATACACTTACAACAAAGAAAAGACCAAAAGCCTAACACCAATAAAAAACAAAAGATAATTTAAAGAAAGAGGCAAAAAACTTTTCCAAGCCAAATACATCAACTTATCATAACGAAACCGAGGCAAAGTACCACGAACCCAAATAAACAAAAAAGATAAAAAAGTCAACTTAACATAAAAAAACACGGAATAAAGATCACTACCTAAAAAAATAATACAGAACAACAATCTCATAAAAAGAATACTAGCATACTCAGCCAAAAAAATCAACGAAAAACCACCACCACCATACTCAACATTAAAGCCAGAAACCAACTCCGATTCCCCCTCAGCAAAATCAAAAGGAGTACGATTAGACTCCGCCAAACAGGAAATAAACCAAACAAAAGACAAAGGAAAAGAAAAGAAAATCAACCAAACATAAGTCTGAAACAAATAAAAATATACTAAATTATAACTACAAACTAAAACAACAAAAGAAAACAAAATAAAAGCCAATCTAACTTCATAAGAGATAGTCTGAGCCAAAGCACGAAGCCCACCTAACAAAGAATAACCAGAATTAGATGACCAACCAGCAATCATAACAGTATAAACACCAAGTCTAGTACAGGCCAGAAAAAACAATAAACCCAACTCAAAAGAAATGAAACCTCTTAAATAAGGAACCAATAACCAAATCAACAAAGAAAGAAATAAAGCAAACACAGGAGAAAAATAATAAACCAAATAATTAGAAACCAGAGGAAAATACTGCTCCCTAGAGAACAACCTGATAGCATCTCTAAAAGGCTGAAGAATACCAACAAACCCAACCTTATTGGGGCCCTTACGAATATGAATATAACCTAAAACCCTACGTTCTAAAAGAGTAAGAAATGCCACCCCAACTAAAACAAAAATAACCAACAACAAAAACACAACAATAGAAAATAATCCCAACATAACAAATACTACTTGTAAAATAAACTTCACATTAATAGATTCTAAATCCAGCGCACTTATCTGCCAAAATAGCCAGTTAATAAAACTCAACAACAACAAAATTATTCCAAATACCTGGTCCTCTCGTACTAAGGTATAAAATTACATTTATAGATAGAAACCAACCTGGCTCACGCCGGTTTGAACTCAGATCATGTAAGATTTTAAAGGTCGAACAGACCCAATAATAACTTTCAGCCCCTACACCAAAAATTCACCTTAATCCAACATCGAGGTCGCAAACCTCCCTGCCGATAAGAACTCTCAAGGAAGATAACGCTGTTATCCCTAAGGTAATTTAATCTTATAATCAAAATAAATGGATCAAATAAATATAAATCAATATAACCAAAATCAAGAGGAGTTAATTATATTCCTCCCATCACCCCAACAAAACAAAAAGTCCACTCACCAATAAAACAAACAAACAACAAACAAACAAATAAACCAAATGTTAAACTCTATAGGGTCTTCTCGTCCCACAAAAACATCTAAGAATTTTAACTCAAAAACCAAATTCAATAAAACATTCAACATTAAGACAGCTTGTGCCTCGTCAAGCCATTCATTCCAGATCACAATTAAAGAACTAATGATTATGCTACCTTTGCACGGTCAAAATACCGCGGCCCTTCAACACTCAAGTCAGCGGGCAGGCCATACTTCAAAAACTAACAAGAAAAGATGTTTTTGTTAAACAGGCGGACACAAAAATTTTGCCTAATTCCTCAAAAGAAATTAAACAAAAATATAAACAACACAACAAACAGATTTACTAATTCCACAATAATTACAATCCAATAAAAAATAAAGAAAACATTCCAATAAAAAAATTAAATAAAATTAAATAACAAAAGAAAAAAATAAAATTTTAACATAATCAAATCGAAAATCACTATAAAATCCACAAAATTAAATAAAAACAAAAATTATAAAAATAAAATAAGGAGCTAATCCCCCTCAATCTTAACGCCCAATAAAGACAAATAAAAAACAATAAAAATCTAAACAAGACGCATGAATTAAATTCATTTCTTGAAAAACCAGAAACCACTAAAAACGAATAACATTTCACTACCAGCAACCTATTACTAATACTAATGAAACAGTAACTAAAATAAACCACTAACTCTTTTAAAATCGGGAAATAAAAATAAATAATAAAATTCAATAAACCCTGATACACAAGGTACGACAAATAAAGCCTACTTCCAAAAATAAAATAAATCAACCCATCACAGTACAAATAAACTATCGCAAAAAAATTAAATCAAAAGAAAGTACAACAACAAAATAATATTTTACCAATAACAAACCATAAAACAACTAAAAATAACAACAAGACAACAAATAATCAGACCATGCCGAATTGCACGACAAAAAATTCAGCGTAAATGAAACCTCAACTAACAGAAATGGCCCGTAAATCACTCCAGCCACACCTTCCGGTACAACCACTTTGTTACGACTTATCTCATTAACAACAAACGAGAGCGACGGGCGATGTGTACATATCTTAGAACCCATATCACGAAAACAATCTACAAGACATTACAATCAAATCCAATTTCATACTAATAATCCAACCAATAATCCAAACAACAAAGAACAATGTAATCCATCAATAACACTTAGAAACAAGCTGCACCTTGACCTGAAATAAATCAAAATAAAGAAACCAGAAAATTAATAAACCCTAAAAGCATAATCAATAAACGGCGGTATACAAACCATAGCAACTAAGTAAGGTCCAACGCGGACTATCGATAACGAGACAGATTCCTCTGAACGGAATAAGATACCGCCAAATTCTTTAAGTTTCAAGAACATACCTAATACTACTCAAGCAAAAAAAATTAACATTCTAAAATAATAGGGTATCTAATCCTAGTCTAAAAAAAGAATTTCATAGCCTCCAAACAAAAAAAAGGAAAACAACAAAGATAAAAATTTCACCCAGCCAACCTCCCAATTTAAAACCTAAACAATCTAAACATATAACTACCACAAACCAAACACGTTCAACTGCATCCAAGGTATAACCGCGGCTGCTGGCACAAAATTTAACCGAAACTAAAATACATCACTAATTACAAGAACACTTGATAAATAACAATAACTAATGAGAATTAAACCACCAATACAACCCACCAGACCATCTAGAACCAATAGGACAATCACGCACAAACTTACATATAGAGCGAGTAAAACAATGAACGAACGAGCAAGAATAAAACTCCTCAATAATACAACAAACCAAAAATGGAGCAGGAACAAGAAATCAAATAATAACCAAGCAAGAGCAACAACAAAGCAATGACAAAATAGAGAATGCCCACGTAACAAAGTTTTTTAGCCCAGGCAGTAAAAAACCTCACTAGCACGCGAGAAAAAACTGACAGACCCCAACACTCACATACAACTCTAACTCAACTGTACAACAAACCAAAAATGGAGCAGGAACAAGAAATCAAATAATAACCAAGTAAGAGCAACAACAAATTAAACATAAAAATCACGCAAGAGTGTAACTTTCCTCGAATCTACTAGATCAACAAATCCTAAACTTATCTTTTTTTTAACTTACAAGATAAGTTTAGGATTTGTTGATCTAGTAGATTCAAAAATACATAAATCCTACTTTCAAGTAAAAATTTATGCATATAAGATGAAAAATTAACACTAAATATATTTAATGATAACTTTTCATTCTCTTAACAATTCCATTTTTATTATGTCATAATAATAAAATTGCTTATCTTTAATAAATAATACGAGATATGGATACGATTGTATTAACATAAGTGTTGAATAGTTTATACCTTCACTCTCCCTATTAGGTAGCTATACCCGCTATACTGTTAATTGCATTTAAATAAGATTGTATTGTTTGTATAAATCACTAAGGATAATCAATGATACTTCAAATAGTCTAATGTATTTGGAATCAATCTCATATTAATATACATACGTACGCGAGAGAAACCCAACAAACCACAATTCTATCCCAATAACACAAAAGAAAAGCCTAACTAAACCCAAATTACGTACTAGCAACAACAAATTAAACATAAAAATCACGCAAGAGTGTAACTTTCCTCGAATCTACTAGATCAACAAATCCTAAACTTATCTTTTTTTTAACTTACAAGATAAGTTTAGGATTTGTTGATCTAGTAGATTCAAAAATACATAAATCCTACTTTCAAGTAAAAATTTATGCATATAAGATGAAAAATTAACACTAAATATATTTAATGATAACTTTTCATTCTCTTAACAATTCCATTTTTATTATGTCATAATAATAAAATTGCTTATCTTTAATAAATAATACGAGATATGGATACGATTGTATTAACATAAGTGTTGAATAGTTTATACCTTCACTCTCCCTATTAGGTAGCTATACCCGCTATACTGTTAATTGCATTTAAATAAGATTGTATTGTTTGTATAAATCACTAAGGATAATCAATGATACTTCAAATAGTCTAATGTATTTGGAATCAATCTCATATTAATATACATACGTACGCGAGAGAAACCCAACAAACCACAATTCTATCCCAATAACACAAAAGAAAAGCCTAACTAAACCCAAATTACGTACTAGCAACAACAAATTAAACATAAAAATCACGCAAGAGTGATTCCCAAA